AATTCTTGTTAATTCCTTTTGAAGACCCCTTACCCCATAGAGATATGGAATAGAAAGAAGTATTTTGATTGCCACTATAATTTTGAAAATGAACATTTAAATGACCTTCAAACGTAAGTAAATAGATGCGAAACATATAAAATGCGGTTAATCCTGCGGTAGCCCAAGCTATTATTGCGAAAATTGGCGAATACAACCAACTATCATTAAGAATTTCATCTTTTGACCAAAAACAAGCAAGAGGCGGAATACCACAAAGAGAAAGTGTACCTAATAAAAAAGAGGTTTTAGTAATCGGTACATGTTTTGTTAAACCACCCATAAAAACCATATTCTGACTTTTATCCGGAGAATAGCCAACAACAGTTTCCATTGAATGAATAATGGACCCAGACCCTAAAAATAATAATGCTTTGGAATAAGCATGAGTAATCAAATGAAATAAAGCACTTCGATAAGACCCTATTCCTAGAGCTAACATCATATAACCCAATTGAGACATTGTCGAATAGGCTAAACCCCTTTTAATGTCTTTTTGAGCAAGAGCTAAAGTAGCTCCTAATAATAATGTGATTATGCCTATCAACGAGATTAAATTCATTATATAGGGTATAACCATGAAAAGAGGGAGAAGGCGAGCTACAAGAAAGATCCCCGCTGCTACCATAGTAGCAGCGTGTATAAGAGCCGAAATAGGAGTGGGTCCCTCCATAGCATCGGGTAACCACACATGAAGGGGAAATTGTGCAGATTTAGCAACTGCACCGGTAAATAATAAAGCAGCACACAAAATAACAAAGGAAAAGTTGACTTCATTATTATAAATCAAGTTATTGAGTATTTCGAATAAATCCTGAAATTCAAAACTACCTGTTATACAATAAAACCCTAAAATTCCTAATAATAAACCAAAATCCCCTACCCGATTAGTTACAAATGCTTTTTGACAAGCATTTGCTGCAGGAGGTCGCGTAAACCAAAACCCTATTAATAGATAGGAACACATTCCAACTAATTCCCAAAAAAAATAAATTTGTATCAAATTTGAACTAGTAACTAATCCCAACATGGAAGTACTGAAAAAACTCATATAAGCAAAAAATCTCAAGTATCCTTGATCGTGAGCCATATAATTATCACTATAAATAAGAACCATGATTCCAACAGTAGTGATTAACATTGACATAATAGAAGTAAGTGGATCGATCAAGCAGCCAAATTCTAAAGAAAAATCATTATCGAGTGTCCAAGACCATACATATTGGTGGATAGAACTGCTATTTATTTGCTGAATAGACAGATTAATTGAAAAAATCATGACTATACTTAACAATAAGATACTTGGAAAAGCCCACATACGACGAAGATTTTTCGTTGCTGTCGGAAAAAGAAGAAGTCCCACTCCTATTAACATAGGAATTGGAAGTGGAACAAAAGGTAAAATCCACCCATATTGATATGTCTGTTGCATAAAAAAATTGAAATTCGTAATTAAATTTTTCCGATTTATCGGACCTTACTTCTTTTGAAAGGAGTCAATAAAAAAATGAAAATATGCACTAAGCTTAACCTAACTTAAATATAAAAAAGAAAAATTTTTCTTTCTTTTTACTTATTCTTTCTCTTTCTGAATTTCTTCTAAATATTTCAAATATTCAAATCAAGAAGTTACAATTGGTCAAATCATATAAAAGACAAAGATTAATTATGAGTCTCCTTCGAATTTGAAAATGCAAGTCAAATTTTGACAAGTTACTAAAAAGATTCTTCTTGTTTTTTATTTTTTAGAAAAATTTTATGCGATTTTACCATATCGTTCATATTCCATTCTTTTAGAATTTTAGAAAAAAAATTATCTAGAAAAGCGCAGATTTTTTTAAACAATAGATGTCTTTCACATCCAGCTATACCAATGAGTAATCTCTTCATTTTTATTTAAATGGCAGTTCCAAAAAAACGTACTTCTGCATCAAAAAAGCGTATTCGTAAAAATTTTTGGAAAAGGAAAGGCTATTGGTCAGCGTTAAAAGCGTTTTCTTTAGGGAAATCTCTTTCTACCGGGATTTCAAAAAGTTTTTTTGTGCGACAAACAAATAAAATAAAAAAATAAGTTATTAAGAAATAAAACAGAACACCTTATAAAAATCTAAATTGACCTGACTTAAAAATTAAATTCTTCCGTTTCAAAAAGACAATTCTCAAATTCCATTTCCTGTTGAATTAATTCATAGGAAATGGAATTCTTCTGTTTTACTTTTACTTTAAACCGAATTTAAACAAAGTCTTTTTTTTTTAACAAAAAAACACAAGATACTCACTTTCTTTTTAATATATTTTCTTTCCAGAATAGGAGTCTTATTTCCCCCAGCAACTTATTTGTACTATAAAAGATTTTTTTTTGCACAACTTTCTTACTTTTCTTTTGGATTTTCTGTAAATTCTTATATAGAATAGAGCCCATATATCTCTGGCCATCAATTCACGCAAAAACACTTAGTGTAAATTTTATGGATAAATATGTGTGAATTTTGAATAATCTAAAATAGGTTTTTTGTTCATTGATAAAACTTATTTTTTGGTTGTACTTTTTTAAATTAAATAAATCAAAAACATTTAATTTAAAAAATGTTTTTTAGAGGAAAGGTTCTATCCCTTAATTGATAGTAAGACTTTTTGGTTTTACAAGAATTCAAGTAAAGAAGATTCTCAAATACACAATAAAACTAAAACCCTAAACTAAAATAATGAACGTTCAAGGACATATTTGAACAGATTTTATTCATTGATTTGAATCTTTCCTGAAAATATTGCACCCAATTGAATTCTTAAATCTAGACGATTGCTTATTTATAGGCTATTATGAGGTCAAGACAAGCCGCTATGGTGAAATTGGTAGACACGCTGCTCTTAGGAAGCAGTGCTAGAGCATCTCGGTTCGAGTCCGAGTGGCGGCATGTCATTTCCTAAAAAAAGAAAATAGATCCTATAATGAATAATGAATTCAATTGCCGATTTCGATTTTATAATTAAGGAACTCTTTTTATGATATTTTCAACTTTAGAGCATATATTAACTCATATTTCTTTTTCGACTGTTTCAATTCTAATTACAATTCATTTGATAACCTTTTTTGTCGATGAAATCGTAAAACTATATGATTCATCCGAAAAGGGCATGATAACGACTTTTTTGTGTATAACAGGATTATTAATTTCTCGTTGGATTTATTCGAAACATTTTCCACTAAGTGATTTAAATGAATCGTTAATCTTTCTTTCATGGAGTTTTTCCTTTATTTATATAGTTCCGTATTTCAAAAAAAATCAAAATATTCTAAGCACAATAATAGGTCCAAGTGCTATTTTTTCCCAGGGCTTTGCTACCTCAGGCCTTTTAACTGAAATACACGAATCCACTATATTAGTACCTGCTCTTCAATCCGAGTGGTTAATAATGCACGTAAGTATGATGATATTGGGATATGTGGCCCTTTTATGTGGATCATTATTATCAGTATCACTTCTAGTCATTACAGTTCGAAAAAATAGAAAATTTTTTTCTACGAGTAATCATTTATTAAATTTAAATAAGTCATTTTTCCTTGATAAAGTCGAATACATGAATGAAGAAAAAAATATTTTAAAAAAAACTTCTTTTTTTTCTCCAAGGAATTATTATAAGTCGCAATTGATTCAACAATTGGATTATTGGAGTTATCGGGTTATTAGTCTAGGATTTCTCTTTTTAACGATAGGAATTCTTTCTGGAGCAGTATGGGCTAATGAAGCATGGGGGTCCTATTGGAGTTGGGACCCAAAAGAAACTTGGGCTTTTATTACTTGGATCATATTTGCAATTTATTTACATACTCAAACAAATCTAAAATTGAAGGGTACAAATTCAGCAATTGTAGCGTTTATTGGATTTCTTATAATTTGGATATGCTATTTTGGAGTAAATCTATTAGGAATAGGATTACATAGTTATGGTTCATTTACATTAACATCTAATTAAATTCAAAAAGGAGTTCTTACCACTTACCAATAGGAATAGAAAAGCATATAACGCATATCAAACTTTGTGTGAACTAGGGAGAGACCCATTACTTTGATTCGCGAGGCTCTCCCTAGTTCACACAAAGTTTTTTTACTTAACACAAGAGAAGAAAAAGCGTTCTTTTTGTCATTGTACAACGAACCTTTTTATAAATGATAAGATTTTTTTCATTTTTTTATTTATAAAAAAACTATCTAAAAAAAGAATTAGATAGGATAACTTCAACCTTTTCAACTGATAGTGAAAGAACGAAATCGGGGTACATACCAATACCTAGTACGGGTAAAAAAAAGGAGATCGAAAGAAATAACTCTCGCGGCCCAGAATCAAAAAAAGAAAAGTTTGGGCCATTAAATATCTTGTATCCATAGAACATCTGGCGTAACATAGATAATAAATAAATAGGGGTTAATATAATTCCAATTGCCATTACAAAAGTAATTAGGATTTTTGTCATTAAAAGAAATTTTGGACTAGTAATTAGTCCAAAAAAGACTATTAATTCGGCAACAAAACCACTCATACCTGGTAATGCGAGGGAGGCCATCGAAAAGCTACTGAATATCGTGAACATTTTTGGCATTGGGATAGCTATTCCACCCATTTCGTCAAGATAAAGAAGACGTATTCTATCATAAGTTGTTCCAGCCAAGAAAAAAAGCGCAGCACCGATAAATCCATGAGAGATTATTTGTAAAAGGGCTCCGTTGAGTCCCATATCTGTGATAGAACCAATTCCTATAATTATAAAACCCATATGAGATACAGAGGAATAGGCTATTCTTTTTTTTAAATTTCGTTGACCAAGAGATGTTGAAGCTGCATAGATTATTTGTACTGCGCCCACTATTATTAACCAAGGAGAAAATAGAGAATGAGCATGAGGAAATAATTCCATATTGATTCGAACTAATCCATACGCTCCCATTTTTAATAAGATTCCG